TCATATTGATTGACTCCTCCTAAGGATTTTATTTAAATTGAATTTGTTTATTTACGATGTACCACGATCCCCGTTCGGCGGAACGGTTAAAGCGCCCAACTCTTAATTGGCGTATATGAGGGTTCGATTCCTGCTGGATGCACGCCAACGGGAACGTTCAATACGTCTATTGGAATTTGGTTATTTACGATGTACCACGATCCCCGTTCCGCATCCATGGCTGAATGGTTAAAGCGCCCAACTCATAATTGGCGTATGTGCGGGTTCAAGTCCTGCTGGATGCACGCCAACAATACGTCTATTGGAATTTGGTTATTTACGATGTACCACGATCCCCCTTTCGCATCCATGGCTGAATGGTAAAGCGCCCAACTCTTAATTGGCGTATGTGCGGGTTCGAGCCCTGCTGGATGCACGCCAACGGGAACGTTCAATACGTCTGTTGGAATTGGCTCTGTATCAATGAAATCTCATCATCCAGACATAATGAATTGGTATGGTATATTCATACCATAACATATGAACAGAGCAAGAAATCGAATTCTTATCGATACTGGAACTCATACGGAGGAAAATCCATTTATGGATTCGATTATTTTATTTATATATTTATTATATTAGATTAGATTAGGCTAATAACTAAATACGGAGGAAAATCCATTTATGGATTCGATTATTTTATTTATATATATTTAGATTAGGCTAATAACTAAATAAGATAAGGAGGAAAATCTATTTATGGATATGGATGGAATCAAATATGCAGTATTTACAGACAAAAGTATTAGGTTATTGGGGAACAATCAATATACTTCTAATGTCGAATCAGGATCAACTAGGACAGAAATAAAGCATTGGGTCGAACTCTTCTTTGGTGTCAAGGTAATAGCTATGAATAGTCATCGACTCCCCGGAAAGGGTAGAAGAATGGGACCCACTATGGGACATACAATGCATTACAGACGTATGATCATTACGCTTCAACCGGGTTATTCTATTCCACCTCTTAGAAAGAAAAGAACTTAAAAAAAAAAAAAGCAAAATAAAAAATAACATAAAATTAAAATAAAGCATCACTTAATTTTAATTTAATAACTACTATACTTAACTTAATAACACGGCAATAAATTTATACAAAACTTCTACCCCGAGCACACGCAACGGAGCCGTCGGTAGTCAAGGGAAATCCAATCCACGAAAAAATTTGATCTACGGACAGCGTCATTGTGGTAAAGGTCGTAATGCCAGAGGCATCATTACCGCAAGGCATAGAGGGGGAGGTCATAAGCGTCTATACCGTAAAATCGATTTTCGACGGAATGAAAAAGACATATCTGGTAGAATCATAACCATAGAATACGACCCTAATCGAAATGCATATATTTGTCTCATACACTACGGGGATGGTGAGAAGAGATATATTTTACATCCCAGAGGGGCTATAATTGGAGATACCATTGTTTCTGGTACAGAAGTTCCTATCTCAATGGGAAATGCCCTACCTTTGAGTGCGGTTTGAACTATTGATTTACGTAATTGGAAGTAACCAATTAGGTTTACGACAAAACCTAGAAATCGATCACTGATCCAATTTGAGTACCTCTACGGGATAGACCTCAACAGAAAACTGAAGAGTAACGGCAGCAAGTGATTGAGTTCAGTAGTTCCTCATATAAAATTATTGACTCGAGAGATATAGTAATATGGAGAAGACTAAATTGTTTGAAGCACCGACAGAGCCGGAAGCGCCCCCTGTTTCAAAGAGAGGAGGACGGGTTATTCACATTTCATTTGATGGTCAGAGGCGAATTGAAAGCTAAGCAGTGGTAATTCTATCCCCGGGAAAAATAGATATGTCTCCTACGTTACCCGTAATATATGTGGAAGTATCAACGTAATTTCATAGAGTCATTCGGTCTGAATGCTACATGAAGAACATAAGCCAGATGAAGGAGCGGGGAGACCTAGGGTGTAGAAGATCATAACATGAGGGATTCAGCAGATTTGGATTCCTATATATCCACTCATGTGGTACTTCATCATACGATTCATATGAGATCCCTCTGTCTAGATATCATCATATACATCCAGAAAGCCGTATGCTTTGGAAGAAGCTTGTACAGTTTGGGAAGGGGTTTTGATTGATCAAAAAGAAGAATCTACTTCAACCGAGATGCCCTTAGGCACGGACATACATAACATAGAAATCACACTTGGAAGGGGTGGACAATTAGCGAGAGCCGCGGGTGCTGTAGCGAAACTGATTGCAAAAGAGGGTAAATCGGCCACATTAAAATTACCGTCTGGGGAGGTCCGTTTGATATCCCAAAACTGCTCAGCAACAGTCGGACAGGTGGGTAATGTGGGGGTGAACCAGAAAAGTTTGGGTAGAGCCGGATCTAAGCGTTGGCTGGGTAAGCGCCCTGTAGTAAGAGGAGTAGTTATGAACCCTGTAGACCATCCCCACGGGGGTGGTGAAGGGAGGGCACCCATAGGTAGAAAAAAACCCACAACCCCTTGGGGTTATCCTGCGCTTGGAAGAAGAAGTAGAAAAAAGAATAAATATAGCGATAGTTTTATTCTTCGTCGCCGTAGTAAATAGGAAAATATTAAAAATAGAATACGTTTCCTCGTCTTTACAAAAAAAAAAAAAGATAGGAGTAATTAGCCGTGACACGTTCACAAAAAAAAAATCCTTTTGTAGCTAATCATTTATTGAGAAAAATTTCGAAGCTCAACATGAGGGCAGAAAAAGATACAATCGTAACTTGGTCCCGGGCATCTACCATTATACCCATAATGATCGGCCATACAATCGCTATTCATAATGGAAAGGAGCATTTGCCTATTTATATAACAGCTCGTATGGTAGGTCACAAATTGGGAGAATTTGCACCTACTCTTAATTTCCGGGGGCACGCGAGAAACGATAACAAATCTCGTCGTTAATGTTAATTAATAAAAAAGTGAATATGGGTGCTCGTCGTTTATTGGTATTGGTGGGAGGTGAATCTTATGATAAAGAGTGACCCGGATGTAGAAGTATACGCTTTAGGGCAACATATACGTATGTCTGCTCATAAAGCGCGAAGAGTTATTGATCAGATTCGTGGGCGTACCTACGAAGAAACACTTATGATACTAGAACTCATGCCTTATCGAGCATGTTATCCCATTTTTAAATTAGTTTATTCGGCAGCAGCAAATGCTAGGCACAATAGGGGTTTCAACGAAACGGCTTTAATCATTAGTCAAGCCGAAGTTAATGAGGGTACTATCATTAAAAAGGCAAAACCCCGGGCTCGAGGGCGTAGTTATCCGATAAAAAGGCCCACCTGTCATATAACTATTGTATTGCAAGATATATCTAAAGATAAAAACTATTTCATATGGTTAAGAAAATATGGATGGGTATATAAAGATAAGTATACAGATGTCAGAGAAAGGTATCTATATATGTTGGATTTTGAGCGATATTATAATAAAAGGATGATGATATGGGCTAATAGAGAAATGATATGGCCTTATAGAGACAGCGAGGTGTTATGGGACAAAAAATAAATCCACTAGGTTTCAGGCTTGGTACAACCCAAAGCCATCATTCTGTTTGGTTTGCACCATCAAAAAGTTATTCCGAGGGTCTCCAGGAAGATCAAAAAATACAGGATTATATCAAGAATTATGTACAAAAAAATATGAAAATATCCCCCGGTGTCGAGGGAATTGCACGCATAAAGATTCAAAAAAAATTGGATCTTATCCAGGTCATAATATATATGGGATGCCCAAAATTGTTAATAGAGGGCAGCCCGCGAGGAATCGAAGAATTACAGAGCAATGTACAAAAAGAAATTAATTCTGCGAACCGAAAAGTTAACATTACTATCAAAAAAGTTGCAAACCCTTATGGACAGCCTATTTTTCTTGCAGAATATATAGCCGTACAATTAAAGGATAGAGTTTCATTTCGAAAGGCAATGAAAAAAGCGATTGAATTAGCTGAACAAGCAGATACAAAAGGAATTCAAATACAAATTGCAGGGCGTATCGACGGAAAAGAAATTGCGCGTGTCGAATGGATCAGAGAAGGTAGGGTTCCCCTACAAACCATTCGAGCGAAAATTGATTATTGTTCCTATACATTTCGAGATATCCATGGGGCATTAGGAATAAAAATTTGGATATTTGCAGATGAGGAAGCAGATGAGGAATAAGGGTCCTTTCGTTGTCTTTCTGATCTATCAATTTGTCAATTGAATAAAAAATAACAAACTCCTTCATTTTTTTCGTTCAATCAAAAAAAAAATTAGAATTCTTAAATTTAATTATTTAATTCTATAGGGTTGACTAATAATTCGATTGCCTCCATATAATTGCTATGCTTAGTCCCAAAAGAACCCGATTTCGTAAACAACATAGAGGAAGGATGAAGGGGGTATCTTATCGAGGCAATCGAATTTGTTTCGGTGGATACGCTCTTCAGGCGCTTGAACCCGCTTGGATCACATCTAGACAAATAGAAGCGGGGCGACGCGCCATGACACGATACGCGCGTCGTGGCGGAAAAATATGGGTACGTATATTTCCAGACAAATCGGTTACAGTAAGAGCTACCGAAACACGTATGGGTTCGGGGAAAGGATCCCCCGAATATTGGGTATCCGTCGTTAAACCCGGTCGAATACTTTATGAAATGGGTGGAGTATCAGAAATTGTAGCGAGAGAAGCTATTTCTATAGCTGCGTCCAAAATGCCTATACGAACTCAATTCGTTATTAGAGAAGCTATTTCTATAGCTGCGTCGCCTATACGAACGCAATTCGTTATTCCGAAATAGAGATGTGGAACTAAAGGAAGGGGACCCTTGTGATGAAAAAACCCGCTGTTTATTTATTTATTTCTGGACAAACAATATTTCTTCTTTTTTTTATTCACTCTTTGCATTTAATGAAAAAAAAAATAATGATATGATTCAACCTCAGACCTATTTAAATGTAGCG